TAACCTCAGCTCTGTTTATCGGTCTGAGTAAGATACGACTTATTTGATTTGAAATTTTGAAATGAATTGGAATTTTTGTGATATTCCAGATATTCTATAGTTCTTTACTGTCTCAATTTCAAATTCTTGGGCATTGAGATTCATGGTCAATACAGATTCATATTTAAGGATAAATATTACCTCCCCCTTTCCCTTTAAAAAAAAATAAAAATGATTGAAGTTTTTCTATTTGGAATCGTATTAGGTCTAATTCCTATTACTTTGGCTGGATTATTTGTAACTGCATATTTACAATATCGACGTGGTGATCAGTTGGACCTTTGATTAATTAACTAATTAACATCTCTTTTATTTCTTGACCTCCTATTTATTTGTTTTAATCCTAATATAATCCGCAGGGGGTCAAATGCAGACTTTAGACTGCTGTTCCATTATTTCAGTGTAATTCTCAATCTAACAAGAATGGAATCACGCTCTGTAGGATTTGAACCTACGACATCGGGTTTTGGAGACCCGCGTTCTACCGAACTGAACTAAGAGCGCTTTATTATCATAAAAAATGTTATGTAACCCCAATACATCTTGCATGTATATACTATATCAATATATTGATATATATTGATATTGAGTATGTATGTCCAATTTGAATCGGTCTCAATTGATCCCTTGTTACTGCTCATACGATAAGTAATAGTTAGGGATAGGGATGACAGGATTTGAACCCGTGACATTTTGTACCCAAAACAAACGCGCTACCAAGCTGCGCTACACCCCTTTCCATTGGTTTCCAGTGTCATTGTAAAGAATCTTTGTCTTGTTTTCCACATTTTTTTCTCCGTTGATATATATATATATCAATTATCCTGCCATTTTTATCTTTCTTTTTAGTTTCATATCCTATAATATAGAATAGAGTATGAAAAATCAAAATATTATGAAAAATCAAAATATTCTATAGCTATCTATAGAAAAATAAAATAATAATATTTTATTTTTATTTTAATTAATTTATTTTAATTAATAAAATAAGAATATTTAATTAATAATAATAAAATAAGAATATTAATATTTAATAAAATAAGAATATTCATATTTAAAATAAAAATAGAAAAAATAGAATAATTCAAAATATTTTTGATATTAATATAATATCATAATATAATAATAGAATATAATTAACTATTATTATATTAATATTATATTAAATATTATATTAATAATATAGAAATATAGAATAATATATTCTATTAATAATCAAATATATTATATTAATATTAATAATAAAAATATAGAATTAATTAATAGAATTAAATAATTAAATAAAAAAAAAAGAATCTATAAAAAAAAGAATATTCTATTATAGATATAGAATTATATCTATATATCTAATTCTATAATTAAATTCTATAATTACTATTATTATATAGAATATATATAAATAGTAATAGAATTAAGAATAAGAATTTTCTTATAATAAGAAAAATTATAATAATAAAAGACTTATTATGTTATGAGATAAAAAAAATAGGAAATTCCCCTAAGTAAAATGATTTTTAGGGAATTCTCAGGCAGAAATAGACCTCTTTTTTTAGTTAAAAAAAATATCTAATGAATCGTTGTACATTTCAATTTGAATTAGGACTTCTGCCGACAAATACAAGTGGTTATTAACTAAATAACGATCTGATCATATTCCTATATGTAATTATATATTACAAATTACAATAAAGAATAAAAAGAAGGAGGATTTAAAATGCGAGATCTAAAAACATATCTTTCCGTGGCACCAGTGGTAAGTACTCTATGGTTTGGGGCTTTAGCGGGTCTCTTGATAGAGATCAATCGTTTATTCCCGGACGCATTGATATTCCCCTTTTTTTCATTCTAGTTATTGGCACGGTAAGGGGTGAAGAAGATTAGAGATCCAATCAAATATCGGTGATTAATCTCCTCTTTTTTTATTTCTTTTTTTTTTTTTTAGTTTGAGAATTAGAATAAATAAGTTAGAAAAGAGAAAGAATAAAGGTGGATTCAGCTTCAGTGAAACTCGGAATCTGACCCAGGCTTGAATGGAATTGAATTTTGAATTCAATTCCATTTCTATTAATAATTCTATTAATAATAGAGTGAGACCAGAAATGGAAATGGAATGCTAAGGCGGGGACAACAATATCATACAAGATACTTAAATGAAAACTGAAATACTGTACTGCGCTTCGATTCGAAATATAGTTCGAAATCTTTGTATTACTTAATTATTACTGTACTATATTAAATTCATTATTAAATTAATTGGAACGAAATCTTTCATAATTTGATTTCGAATTATCAACTTCTACTTTTTTTTCCTTTCTTCTTCGCTTCTAATCCGAAAATAGAAGAGTTAAGTGAATCAAAAACCCAAAGGAGGTTCATGGCCAAGGGTAAAGATATCCGAATAAATGTTATTTTGGAATGTACCGGTTGTGATAAAAAGAATGTTAATAAAGAATCAACGGGTATTTCCAGATATATTACTAAAAAAAATCGACACAATACGCCTAGTCGATTGGAATTGAGAAAATTCTGTCCCTGTTGTTGCAAACATATGATTCACGCAGAGATAAAGAAATAGAGAAAATTGATCGCTTGTGTCTTAGTCTTCCAAGGAACATGAAAAATGATCTATTTTTCATATATATTATATAAAATAAATTATATACAATATACATATAACATTATATAACATATATTTCATTATATAACAACATATATTAAATCTATATATATAAGAAAGTAAGAATAAGAAATAAAACAAATCCTTTTTTTAAGAAATGTGATTTTCGGGATAGGAATAAACAAACCATGGATAAATCTAAGCGACTCTTTCTTAAATCCAAGCGATCTTTTCGTAGGCGTTTGCCCCCGATCCAATCGGGGGATCGAATTGATTATAAAAACATGAGTTTAATTAGTCGATTTATTAGTGAACAGGGAAAAATATTATCTAGACGTGTGAATAGATTGACCTTAAAACAACAACGATTAATTACGATTGCTATAAAACAAGCTCGTATTTTATCTTCGTTACCTTTTCTTAATAATGAAAAACAATTTGAAAAAAGCGAGTCGACTGCTAGAACTACTACTACTGTTCTTAAAACAAAAAAAAAATAGAGTTACTCTTCAATTGAATTCTAATTTGAATCGAAACTCCAATCAAATGTGGATTGATGTTTTGTTCGAAAACTACGACAATCCAATTTTGGTTGTTGTGTTGTAAGAAAAAAGAGAATAGGTGAAGAAAAGAAGGATAAATCTTTTTTTATTGAGCGTGGTTGTTCATTTTGATGACTTTATCTATTATATTAATTCTATTTTATCATACAAATCTCTATTCTACTACCTTCCCGGAGTTCAGGCTCCGGGGAATTTTTGTTTTTATGATCTCGTTGGCAATCAAAAAAAGACAATTCCCTTTTAATATAGCTATTTGTGCAACTATTTTACGATTAAGAAGCAATTGCCTCTTGTACAGATTATGCATAAAATTGCTGTAAATATAGTATATTTTTTTATTCTCGCCAATTACTCCATTTATTCGACTGATCCACAAACCACGAAAATCCCTTTTTTTCCTATCTCTATCCCGATGAGCCGAAACCAAAGCTTTTATTTTCTGTTGAGTAATAGTTCGAGTAAGTCTTGAATGAGCCCCGCGAAAGCTTGATGTAAATAAACGAATTTTTGTCCTTCGTTTCCGAGCTATATATCCTCGTTTAATTCTGGTCATTGAATAAATGAGACTTTGGTGAATAACTATTTGAATTTTTTTCTTTCAGTTATTCTTTTCCCCTTCGTAGTCTATTAATAACAAAAATGGATTCTTCCAATGTATAAAATATAAATTCCAATGGCTTTTGCTACTATAACCTTCCCAACCACGATTTTTTTATTTTTTTTCTAAGCATTTAACCTCGAAATAAGAAATTGTATTGATACTAGGTATCAAAAAACATAGTAAATTAAATAGAAATAGATAAAAAAATGGCGGGTTCCATCGTTTCTATGATTACTTTTTAAACGGCGAGGTCCTCTCTATACACCGGAGCCCCTTCCTTCATTTAATCAATGTTATTGTTAACTTGTACAGTTCACACTCTTTGGCTCTACCCATGAAATATCTAGTAATGGTCTTTCACAACGAAATCTGGCTATACAGTAACGGTATTTAAGTATGAAGATTAGCTGGGTAGCTGACCCTCTTAGTCCGTTCTTGTAAAATTAAGGGCAAAATTTTTCTTTAATTGAAATAGGATTTTCCCCACTTAATGGATAACCATTTGCTACCAATGGGGAAGTCTTTCTCATCTTAAATTGCAAATTGAGGTGATTGGTTTTGCACCAATCGAAACCATAAATTTAATACACAATAGAAATATATATATTATTAATATAATAGATTTATTTTTTTTTTTAAGTTAAGATAGTGTGAATGGAGTTCTTCCATTCACACTATCTTAACCGATCATCGATACTGCAAAAATTTGTTTCCTTCCTTTCTTTTGTCTTAGTCTATGATATGAACGAGTCGCACATACACCCTAGTACACGTTCCTCGGCGCTGAGGGCATCCCCGAAGAGCGGGGGATTTCGTGACATTTCGGATTGGCTGTCTTGTGTTTCTAATAAGTTGTTTCATAGTTGGCATGGTGAGTCGTATACATCGTATACATAATGAACCGGTTTAGATCAATCCTAACCCGATGTACTTCTATTATATTAATAAATAGATTAATTAATAGAAATATTCTAACTATTCTATTAAATCTGGTAAGAAGATTAAGATAAGAAGATAAAATTAAGAAGAAAAAATGGAATCTCAAATTGTTTATTTTCGAGGAATCCTTGCTGCTAATTTTTTATTCAACCGCTACAAGATCAACAATTCCGTGGGCTTGGGCTTCTGCTGCTGACATAAAAACATCCCTTTCCATGTCTTCGGATACAAGCCATAAAGGTTTACCTGTTCTTTGTACATAAACCCTTGTGATAGTTTCGCGCAGTTTCAGTAGTTCTTCCGCTTCCAGGATAAATTCTCCCGTTTGTGCCTCATAAAAAGAACTAGCGGGTTGATGGATCATTACCCTGATGATATAACATAATAAACCCTTATCTCACACGATAAGGTGAGAGAGATAAATAAAAATAATAAAAAAAAAACAAACAAAGATAGAATTGAACAACCGTACGGGCATCTTTTGCGTATTGCATACGGCTCTACTATGGAATTTATTTTTACCTTTCATCAAAGAAATAGAAAATATACTAGGTCTATCAGACCCAGATCAGTAAATGATCCAATAACCACCCTTCCTTTTTGTTTGAGAGTATTTTTAAAATACTATGATGGTTCCGTTGCTTTATTATTTCGTCTCGTCTCTTATTCAGCAATCCAAAAGTTTCTTTTTTTTTTTTTCAAAATAGTTTAAAAAAAATATTGTTTTTTTTCATATTCTTTCATAACATAAATATTGTTAAAAGCTTTCCGGTGTGAAAACTTAAAACTAAAAAGTTTGTGACACTGAACACTGAAATAGGCTCCTGATAGATCAGATAAAATCGTAAATACCCCCTCTTTCATACTACTCTTTCGATACATAATCGAATGGTTTTGAAAACAAAAATTTGCATATCGAACTCAAAGTGCCATGCTATTATTACTAAATATTCATATGGTGAAGGCATAGTCTTCTTTTTTTCTCAAATAAAAGAATCATTGGCGCCAAGCGTGAGGGAATGCTAGACGTTTGGTAATTTCTCCTCCTGCCAAAATAAAAGATCCCATTGAAGCGGCTAATCCCATGCATACTGTCTGTACATCTGGTTGTACAAATTGCATAGTATCATAAATAGCTATTCCGGGTATTACCCATCCGCCCGGAGAATTTATAAACAGATATAAATCTTTGTTATCGTCCTCCATACTGAGATATACCATAAGGCCAATAAGTTGATTCGATATTTCACTATCAACCTCTTGGCCTAAAAAAAGTAGTCTTTCTCGATAAAGTCGATTGATTAGGATCAAATTTTATCCCTTAAGAGCCGTACATGCATCTTTTGATGCATACGGTTCTCCAAAAATCGCAAACAAAAAGGAATCAATGTGTCGATTTCAACCCTCTTTTCTTTTTCATAATGGATTTTTTCAAACTTCTAACGAAAGGTCTTTTTCTTACATTTTTCAAGAAAGACTGCTTTTTGACCCCTTTATCATCTATATTCTATATTAATCTATATTCTATTAGAATATAAGAAATAAAAATAAAAAAAAAAAAAAAAAATGTACTAAACTTATTGAACTAACTTCTCATTGATGTATTGTTTTCATCGAGATCGAACCCAAATCGCAATGTAATTTTCTTGTTTCTGAATGGGCTTCTTCAATTCTTTTTCAATTCTTTTAGGTTTCTTTTCTACTCTGAGTAAAGATCTGCCCGATTTTTATTTGCACATATAGGACAAATACTGCAATACCATGTCTTTTTGCTACGACTTCCTTTTTTTCTTAATTTCTTATTTCATGTTTTCTGTCAAATATATGACATGATAGAAGTAGTAATCGTAGATATATTACCAATTGGTTTTTTTCTAAACAGAGCCTGGGTGCTTCATTTTATTGGTCCAACCAAGCCAACCATAAATTATTCTAAATTTAGAATAGTAATCTGGATACCCCCCAAAAAAAGATCAAAAAATAGATCTAATTGCACTTCATTACACTTCACGCTCCAAATTTTTGATGATTCAATCCATTTTTTTTGGGGTGAAAGAGAGGATATCTCGATCGGGGGAGAGAACGGGGAAATCCCATATGACCCAATATATCTGACAAGTCGCACTATATATCAACCCAAGATGCATCTTCCTCTCCAGGACTTCGAAAGGGTACTTTTGGAACACCAATGGGCATTAAATGGAGAAAAAAAGAAGTCGTATATCTCACTTTGGTATGGAAACGTAAGAATGGGTTTATTGTGTTAAAAATGATTTGTTTTTATCATATTGTATTTATAAATCATAAATAAAAAAGGAAGACAAAATGAATAATGTAAAGTTCTTACGAATAGGTCTTTGGGGTGATAAATGAATATGTCTGCATTCACTGATATAAACACTCATATAAAATAGGGTCAACCCCCTACCACCATTGCGTATTGTTACTTATCGGGTATAGAATAGATCTGCTTCTTTTTGTTCCTACGAATAGAATTGTTCCATTATTACTAAAAAACTAGAACAAATATTAATCCTTTACCCGAGATAATCTACTGAAAGGGGAGGGTCCATAGTATAGTTTTTTCCAGTGCAATAAAGTTACATAGTGTCTATTTTTTGTTGATATAAGGGGTACTTTCATGGGTTTGCCTTGGTATCGTGTTCATACTGTTGTATTAAATGATCCCGGCCGTTTGCTTTCTGTCCATATAATGCATACAGCTCTGGTTGCTGGTTGGG